AGGAATTAGCCACTTCAACGATCTTTGATGGTTATAGGGGTATCCAAAGTACAAACCTGATGGTTGTTTGTTATCCCAACCATTCTTCCCAGCCCTGATACCGATCAGAAAAGGGCTAATTTCTAACAAAGTTTTTCTCTTGTTGATTCCTATTTCTAGGTGTAGTGCTTTTCTCCCCTATGCTGCCTATTGGTACTAGTGGAGTAGGATTGGCCTGTAATACAGAACCTATCCTGTAGGTGTAACCTTTCGCTCAATACTCAAATCTACAATTGAAGCATCTGAGGCCGCATCAATCGAGGATACACGACAGAAGGAATTGTTAGTTCACCTCACCTTCTCCAAGCGTGGGTTTCCTTTACTAATTTTGTTCTCTCTATGCGAACCCCCTCTCTTTCTCGTAAGACTGAGGTGTAGGTAGGGCTAAAAAAAAAAAAAAGAGTCAAATCGCACCATCTCTATAATAAGTAAATGCCCTTTTTTCCCCTGAGGTTGTCGGAATTATTCGCAATAAAATATTGGCTACAATTGAGGAGGTCTTATCAATGAAATTTCCATTTATACGGGATCTAGGCATAATTCCCAACCCATTCTATATAGAATTGTTTTCATTCCTTCACAAAATACCATAAAAACAAACACATTCTATTCTTATAAATCGATCGATCCATATATATGCTATAAATGGATAAGAGAGGTATGGATTTTCCGCTCAGCTCAAATTGTGTCCTTTTCCTTCTGTTTGGACAAGAAGAGATATGAAATATTTGACTAAGATTGGATTTCATTCCACTTTTCTATTTCTCAACAATAACTTCTCTCATCAGCTATTTCGCGTTTTCAAAGTCATTAATTGTCTCATACCCTTTTTTAGATTCCGATTGTATGGCGTAGCGTACCTTATGCAAACAGAATTTTAGGGTTCCTTTATTTTATTATGGAATAAGAAGAATTCTTCCATTCTCTTTTTCTTTGGTTTTGGGAAAACCCAAACTAAAACTTTTCGAGGGAGCGGAATTCCTAGTAAAAAAATCCTGGATCCTTCCACTTAGATGAAAAGGAATTTTTCCAATAGAACCAAGGAACCCCCGAGCGGTTGTGGTTGTACCTGTACTGCAGGAATAGGAAAACTCGCTATTCACTCAGTTTATTTTCCATAATAAGATTATGTAGGAGAGATGGCCGAGCGGTTCAAGGCGTAGCATTGGAACTGCTATGTAGACTTTTGTTTACCGAGGGTTCGAATCCCTCTCTTTCCGTTTCTCTTAATTCATCAACGTTAACGATCACAATGTATCAAATCAAATAACAGTTTATTCCAGCAATAATACCTTTATTTAATAGAAATTCTCTATAGTAAATTACTGTGGTATGTAAAATACACATAGAGGAAAGAACAAAAAAAAAGGATCCTAGGGTTAATCCATTTCTGCTAGTTGAATGGAAAATACGAATTAAGGGCCTTAGGTCGATTTAGTTCGGGGAAAGGGGAAGGGGAAGAAAATTCTATGAACCTTTCCTTTTTTCATTAAGTTCAAGTCTTACGAGAGTAATATTCTACAACTAACAGCTCATTTATTTTGAGACCGACCCACTTCCTATCTAGGATTTTTTTAACTAGTCCTTTATATTGCAATGTGTCAATCGTCAAATGCTTTGGCAATTTCCCCGGGTCGGATGAAGCAATAGAATTTTGAACCAGACATTTTGATCTTTGGTTATCCTTCGTAGTAATAATATCTCGGGGTTTGCAACGAAAACTTGGTATATCGACTATACGACGATTAACTAAAATATGTCTATGGTTAACTAATTGCCGGGCCTCAGGAATGGTTGAAGCCATACCCAATCGAAAAAGGATATTATCCAAACGCATTTCAAGTAATTGTAGTAAAACCTGACCTGTTGACCTTTTTGCTTTTCCAGCGATATGTACATATCTAAGTAATTGTCGTTCTGTCAGACCATAATGAAAACGCAATTTCTGTTTTTCTTGAAGACGAATACGATATTGCTCTTTTTTCCCAGAATGGAATTTCTTTTTCAGATTACTTCCGGATTTAGGTGTTTTTCTAGTGAGTCCTGGTAAAGCTCCCAGACGGCGTATTTTTTTAAAACGAGGTCCTCGATAACGGGACATGAAGACTCCTTTTTTATTTTATTGAAATTTCATTTTACACAATGAATTTCATTGTATTTACATTAAAGAATACAGCGAAATTAAAACTGAATTAAACTAAAGGATAAACAGAGTAAAATCTACTAAAGTACCACAAAAAATGGAATTTCATCAACATCTGGATTTTTTGTATATATATTATTTATTTTATTGTTTTGTATCTAGCAAAATTGTAAGGTAGAACCACAGAATAGATCCTGGATTCTCCATTTAATTCGGAGAAAAAGAGAGATTCTTGTTCATGGAACATCGATATAGAAAAAAGCCGACTATCGGATTTGAACCGATGACCCTCGCATTACAAATGCGATGCTCTAACCTCTGAGCTAAGTGGGCTTACATAACAGAAATAGTGTAACAAATAGAAATATGTATAGTATAGGAAATCTGTAAAATGTCAGATCTTAATTATTAATCTTAGCTATTAACTAGTTCGAAATTTGAAGTTCTACTTAGAAAAAAATACTAGAACTTCATAAAAATCAAGTTAGCTTGATATGCTTAACTAGAGGATATCCTTAAATAGGATTATAGAATTTATTGAACTTTCTTTTTATTTCTCTAATTCGCAAATTGATTTTTCTAATAGAATAAAATCTATTCCAATTTCTATATTGAATTTGATTTCAGATATTTTCAATTTGATATGGCTCGGACAAGTAATCTAATACATAGAAAAGAATAATATATATGAAAGATATAATAAAGAGAAAATGCGAATTTCTTGGCATTTTCATTCGATCATTATAGACATTTTTTGAGATATTTTGTTTTTTTTTGTTATTTCTTAATAATTTAATGATTAATATTTCACTAAGGAGAACATAGAATCATAGCAAATTAAATTGCTAATTCTGATTAGAAAAAAAAAATGAATATCAAGCGTTAGAGTATGATTTTGAATACTCTAAAAAAGAAGGGTGGGGGAGAGAAAAACTTTGGGATATATTGATTCGGATTGAATTGCAAATACATCAACGATAGAATCAATTCAATTCTGAATTGCAACAAGCAGGGTCTCTCAAATAGAGACGAACTGCTAGACTACGTCGAGTAATGAATTCAACGATTCCAAAAAAAAAACTAAGAGATGGATGAAATTACACAAGGAATCTAGGTCTCAATCAAAGAAAAGGAAAATGGGGATATGGCGAAATCGGTAGACGCTACGGACTTGATTGTATTGAGCCTTGGTATGGAAACCTGCTAAGTGGTAACTTCCAAATTCAGAGAAACCCTGGAATTAAAAAAGGGCAATCCTGAGCCAAATCCGTGTTTTGAGAAAACAAGTGGTTCTCGAACTAGAATCCAAAGGAAAAGGATAGGTGCAGAGACTCAATGGAAGCTGTTCTAACGAATCGAGTTGATTACGTTGTGTTGGTAGTGGAACTCCCTCTAAATTAGAGAAAGTAAGGGGTTTATACATCTAATACACACATATGGATACTGACATAGCAAACGATTAATCACAGAACCCATATCATAATATAGGTTCTTTATTCTTTTTTAGAATGAAATTAGGAATGATTATGAAATAGAAAATTCTGAATTTTTTTAGAATTATTGTGAATCCATTCCAATCGAATATTGAGTAATCAAATCCTTCAATTCATAGTTTTCGAGATCTTTTAAAAAGTGGATTAATCGGACGAGGATAAAGAGAGAGTCCCATTCTACATGTCAATACTGACAACAATGAAATTTCTAGTAAAAGGAAAATCCGTCGACTTTATAAGTTGTGAGGGTTCAAGTCCCTCTATCCCCAAACCCTCTTTTATTCCCTAACTCTAACTATAGTATTTATCCTCTTTTTTTCTTTTTATCAATCGGTTTAAGATTCATTAACTTTCTCATTCTACTCTTTCACAAAGGAGTGTGAAGAGAACTCAATGGATCTTATGCTATTCATTGAATAGATTTCTTTTTTATTATAGTATAGGCAAGGAACCTCGATTATTAACTCTATTTTTAAGTATTATTAAGTAAGCCATGCACAATGCATAGGACTACCCCCCCCATTTCCAAATTTGGAATTTGGAATACTTTATTGATTTTTTAGTCCCTTTAATTGACATAGATACAAATACTCTACTAGGATGATGCACAAGAAAAGGTCAGGATAGCTCAGTTGGTAGAGCAGAGGACTGAAAATCCTCGTGTCACCAGTTCAAATCTGGTTCCTGGCACAGAAAAAAAAAGGATCTACCGAATAGGTATTGATACAAATACCTCGAGATAGGTTGGAATACATATTCGTTAATAATATAGATAGAGTATGATTTATTCATCTAAGTAGATAAATCTCTAAATAGAGGCACTTCTTTTTCTTTTTAGAAAAGGGTAAAAATCTCTGGTTCTTTTCTTTATGGTACAGAAGGAGGTGAGATTAGGTTCCCTTTTCTTCATTTTTGCATTTCTTAATTTAGTATTCCGCTATTCCGACGAATATTTCTTTATTCTTGCTTATCTTATCTTACTTTCCTAGTTGTTCTAAGTAATGCGCGCGGTACAAAGTTCGTGGTAGGGAACTTCTTTGAGTCATCGTATTTTTCTGTTCATACGAAAGAAATGAATATGTGATTTTCCAAATTGAAGAATCGAAATGAAGCCCTTTTTGCTCAGTCTATCTGGACCCTTTTTGTATAATAGGAATTAATTAGAATATAATAGGTATTCCGTTTCATCTAGGAACAGAACGTAAAAATATTCCTTGACTTGAATAAAATCTGGAGTTGTGTTGTATAAGTGAGCATGAATTTCTTATCATTCAATGAGCATCTTGTATTTCATAGAAATTGGGGGTTATATAGTCCTTACGTAA